AGATTCTCTTTCCATTCATTTCAAAACTTCCACGATCCCTTCCCGAACCAAACATGAATCTTTCGATTCATTTGGCTCTCACGCTCAATTACTTCAATTTCTTATGGGGAATTTCCATATATATATTCATATTCTATTTTTGAATGTAATGTAATGAGCCTATCCTCTTTTCTCTGTTCATATTCTAAAATAAAAATAGGATCACTAATCCAAGACTAGAACTATACGATTCAGAGGACTCTTCTGACCAAAGAAAAAACATGTAATTGTCAGCAAAGTTGTTTCATTATTTTTTTTTCAAATCCAAAAAAATCCTTCTTACTTTATACATAGGTCATCAAATTTAGCATTAGAAATACCCATTTTTTCCAATAACAGGTTCAAATCATTTTATCGACATGAGTGTTATATATCGAAAAAATTTCCAACTATCTGTATTAACATAGTGGTAGAAAGAGTACTATGCCGCGTTTGGACTTCAAATGGAGTAAGCTTTAACCATATTAATGATTCCACATTGTTGTGTTTTTGATAGAGAATCAAAGTAGATTTACCAACAAATTACGAAATGCTATGGTTCTTCCATATGATTTCTTAATTTATTCAGAAGTAATTCGCAGGATCATCCACCTTTCTTGCCGAGTTAGCACGAAAAAAGGTGCAGCCGGTTGAATCCGGCCTATTATTGAAATAAACAACTCGCACACACTCCCTTTCCAAAAAAGATCAATACACCAAGCACTACACTTAGATTTATTGGATTTGTTGCTAAAATATCGGTATTAAACCCGAAACTCCCGGCGAATGGCCAGTGGCCCAAGGAAGCGAAAGAATCAGTTACATTTTTCATAAGATCCCCTTATAGATAGACTAAAAAATCGAACGGAGTTCCTTTTGTATCACTTCACCCTCTTTTTTTTTATTGAAATTCTCACTAAGTCAACAAGAATGAGACTTATTAGAATTAAGTACTAAAGTACTAGGCCTCATGTCAATTGCGACATACCTCGTTTATTGCAAGATTTCCAAAAAAAAAGGATTCTAGTAAGAGAAAGGAAGCAAGCGAGTCGGTATGCTAATTTCTTATCCTCAAATCAGCTCTTCCCGTAGGCTATTGTCTCAACCAATAAGTAATTGTAGGAGTTAAATCTTGATATAATTCAAAAAAGCAAACGACAAGTCGAAGGCAATAAAATAAGAAAAGAAATACTTATTTTTCCTATTTCTAGGATTCAACAAATTAAACAAAAGGATTCGCAAATAAAAGCGCTAATGCTACAACCAATCCATAAATTGTTAAAGCTTCCATAAAAGCCAGACTAAGCAATAAAGTACCTCGTATTTTTCCCTCAGCCTCGGGCTGTCTCGCAATACCTTCTACAGCTTGGCCCGCGGCAGTACCTTGTCCCACTCCAGGCCCAATAGAAGCAAGCCCTACGGCCAATCCAGCAGCAATAACGGAAGCAGCAGAAATCAGTGGATTCATGATAAGTTCCTCGCACCAAAATAAAGAAATGGTTAATGATACAATCAACCGATGAATTATAACTTCATTATTCTATCGCTACGACTCATCAAGTTACAGTAACTACGAACTCTGAATTGAAGTAAAAATATTAATTATGGAATCTTCAGAACTACTTCAATATCTCTTTTTTAGTTTCTATCCCCCGCGAAGTCTTTGTGAATCCCTACGACTTTAGTTCTTCCATTTCTTTGTTCCGAACCATTCTTGGAAGTCCTCGTTCTTTATTTTATGTGATCTCTTTATTCACTCAATTCGGACGAAACGGAAGGGCTTCTATTGGAATCCCCATCTAAATTGACAGTAGTTAGGGCAAATTAGATATATTATATCTTTAGTTCATATAACTAGTCAATTATAACATATACATGTGTTTCTTCCATGACGTAAACCGATTAATTCGTTTAATCGGATTCTTATAAATCATTCTTCGAAACATCTACAAGAGTTAGCTTATGCTTATAGCCATTAAATCGCATAGACCTAGTTCAACGACCTAGTTCAACCTCCTCTACTAACCCGCCTATTTTTTATGAATCTACTTTATTTGTAAACTCTTTTACTCCTTTTCGTTATCATTATCCTAGATGGAGACAATTTAAAAGGATGAATTCATTAGGCTGAATCGTTGCTTTGATTTTGATTGATCTAAGCTAAGTTCATGCAATTTATTATAATTTAATTTTAGTCAATCGTTGAATTGAATGAAATCAACCGAAACCCGAATTGTTCCATAAACCATCTTTTTTTATTTATTTAATTGTGTATCCCTAGTCATAATATCATAAAAAATGCCCTAAAAATTCTTATTCAAATTCAATTATGACTCCTAATATTTACTTTGGAATTGACTGACCAATAGAATATAGAATATTCATTGGAGTGGGGGGGGTATGGTCGAAAAATGGGCTAAACGGGAATTTTAGGAAAAAGACCGTTTCGATCTCTTTCCCCTTTTTACAAGAACCCCCCAATATCCGTAATCTTTTTGCTATTATTTCAGATTCTAGATATATACCATGCCATATTTTTCTGTATTTTTTATTTTTAGATTTATGTTCCCTAAGTAGATTATCTTGAGCCACGCATATATTGTGTTGGGCTAAGATAAAAAAATTCTTTCAAAAATTTCAAAAAAGAGTCAATGATGGCCCTCCATGGATTCGCCTATATAGGCCGCAGCTAACGTTGCAAAAATAAGGGCTTGAATACCACTTGTAAATAATCCAAGGAACATGACCGGTATAGGAACTACTGAAGGTACTAAAGAAACAAGAACAACAACTACTAATTCATCCGCTAATATATTCCCAAAAAGTCGAAAACTAAGTGATAACGGTTTTGTGAAATCTTCTAAGATATTAATGGGTAAAAGAATTGGAGTTGGTTGAATGTATTTACCGAAATAACCCAATCCTTTTTTGGTAAGACCCGCATAAAAATATGCCACTGACGTGAGTAAAGCTAAAGCAACGGTAGTATTTATATCATTTGTGGGTGCAGCTAACTCTCCATGAGGTAACTGTATTATTTTCCAGGGTAAAAGGGCCCCCGACCAATTAGAAACAAAAATAAATAGAAACATAGTGCCAATAAAGGGAACCCAGGGCCCATATTCTTCTCCAATCTGAGTTTTGCTCACGTCTCGAATGAATTCAAGAACATATTCGAAAAAATTCTGACCGGTAGTCGGAATGGTTTGTGGATTCCGAACAGCTATAGCGGCTGAACCTAATAAGATAGCAATTACAAACCAAGAAGTAATAAGTACTTGAGCATGGACTTGGAAACCCCCTATTTGCAAATAGAAATGTTGGCCTACTTCCACGCCGGATATGTCATATAGCCCTTTTGGTGTGTTGATGGAACATGATAGAACATTCATATTGCCCCCTGACATAAATAGAACTTTAAAAGGAATTATTTTGATTCAACCGGCTCTTTCTTAACTTATATATTTTGTATACTAACCGATCACATAATAATAATAGCCCCTTTTTATCTCTTTTTGAGATTCTAGAATAGTAACCGATTCAAAAAATCTATGGAGTTCAAAAAGTCATTTATCTTATTATTAATCAATAATTTCTTATATAGCTCGAACGGCCCTCACAAATGGCGAATACTAATTTGTTAAGAATTAATCGGATTGAAGCTATAGCGTCATCATTCGCCGGGATCGAAATATCTGCAAGATCCGGGTCACAATTTGTATCGATTAAACAGATCGTTGGGATTCCTAAAGTAATACATTCTCGAAGAGCTGTATATTCTTCTTGCTGATCAACGATTATTACAATATCGGGTAACTCTGTCATATATTTAATCCCACCTAGATATGTTTGCAGGCGGGATAATTGTCTCTTCAATACCGCCGCATCTCTTTTCGGAAGGCGGTTGAGCTTCTCCGTTTTTTGTTCCGTCCTCAAGTCCCTGAACTTATGAAGTCTTGTTTCTGTAGTAAACCAATTCGTTAACATACCGCCGAGCCATTTTTTATTAACATAATGACATCGAGCCTTTATTGCAGCTCGCGCTACTGAATCAGCTGCTTTATTTTTGGTACCAACAATTAAGAATTGTTTTCCCCTACTTGCTGCATCAAAAACTAAATCACAAGTTTCTGATAAAAAACGAGCAGTTCTAGTAAGATTTGTAATATGAATACCTTTACGCCTTGCCGAGATATAAGGTGCCATTCTAGGATTCCACTTCCGAGTACCATGACCAAAATGAACTCCTGCTTCCATCATCTCTTCCAAATTGATGTTCCAATATCTTCTTGTCATTTCTCCCTACACCTCCTCTTTTTAAGAGACGAGGTGCCCTAATAAAATAAATAATTGTTCCGACGGAACCTTCTCTTCTACCGGAGATTGGCTGTTGATACATGACCCAATAAATGAATTCCTTTCTATTCGTTATTATCTTTCTTTATTACTTAATTACCAAATCAAATGAAATGGGTGGACCAAATACAGATAGTTAGCAGGGGTAAATTCACTCTTATGAATCATTAAACCCTAGAAATGGTTGTTCTGATGTATCATGGAAATTCTTTGAAATGCAAGAATTAAATAATTCTCTGTGGTGGAACAAAATATCTCCTATTTCCTCCTCAAATAAATTTCTCTTTTTGGTTTCCAAAGGAATGTTGTTATGCTGCCTTGAACGGCGCACTAATCCTCTGAATCCGGTACCGACGGGTATCATCCCTCCCAGAACTACGTTCTCCTTCAGGCCTTTCAACCAATCGATACGACCCCGGAGAGCCGCTTTTGCTAAAACTCGAGTGGTTTCTTGAAAACTCGCTTCGGATATGAAACTTTGAGTATTCAGAGATGCTCTCGTTATTCCCAATAAAACGGCTCGGTAACAAATCGCCTCCTCCAAAGCGCGCCCCGTTCGTTCCGCCCGCCACAACCCAATTAGTTCTCCGGGTGAAAAAACATTAGACATTCCTTCTTCGGAAACCAATACTTTTGATGTTATTTGACGTACAATAATTTCTATATGCCTATTATGAATCTGCACTCCCTGGGATCGATAAACCTTTTGGATCTTATTAACCAGAGAGATGCGACTCTGCACTATAGTTAGCTCAGCACCAATCAAGAATCCCCAAGGAATTCCAAGAATTCTTGTTATACGCCCATTCCAATCCTCAACTCTCTTTTCTAGGTTCATCGATATTGAATCAATTGAACGTACTTCTAACACTTGTTCCACTTTTGGAAGACCCTGTGTTATATCACCAGATTTCGATTTTTCATATATAAATGTAACTAATGTATCCCCTTTGTAAAGGATTTCCCCATAATGGCCATGAACGGTTGCTCCTGGAGTGGCCAAATAAGGCTTAGTTGATCTTATTACTACAGAGTCGACTTGAACAATTAGAATTTGACCTGATTTTAGGTAGGGTCCCTTTTTGGCTATATATACATTTTCACAAATAAACTGCCCAAGACTAATTATTGTGGATGTCTCTTCACAATAATTATGATGGAAAAAATACCAATTCAAATTGAATGGATTCAAAATGATGTTACTGCTACTACATGGATCGGGATTATAAATTCTCCCGCTTTCGTCCATTAAAGAATATTTAAGTATTCGAAAAGTCTGTTTTAAATTTTCAAGTTGCAAATATTTAGTTATCAAGATCCGATTCTGGGTTCTTAAAAAAGAAATATTTGCAACTTGAAAAATGGTTCCTAAAGGACCCAAGAATTTCCTAATTGGAATTAGGGGCTCTCTTTTAATTGATTCTTTTATCACATTGTGATATTTTACATTGTTAAATGGGCCCATTCGAGAACAGTTGGATGATGACAAAATTATCAAAGATTGGCATTCCTTATTTTTATTCAACAACGTACGAATAGTTCCTTGATTTTGGCTAAGTGATTGTTTAATTCTTGCCTTTGCCTTGGAATAAAACGGATTAATAGTGGTACAATCTGATCCATTATCAGAGATCAATCCTGAACCTGACGGATCATTTCTTTTTCCGGTACACATAATAGGGGGTTGGACTAAGTCGATTCTTAGGAAATCTCGAATTAAACCATTTATCCTTACTTCAACAAAGGAAGCACAAGCCTCTCCGGCAGAAGAACTTTTTTCGTCTTGGTCCCAATTCAAAACTAAACAAGTCCGAACTAATTGAATACTTGTGTCGGAAATTCCCCAAATTGGTTTGCCATTTCCACGAAGGATATAATTGACAACTCGGAGTTTCATATTATCCCTTTCCTGTAACAGATCCCCTGGGAAAGGTGTTGCTAAATTTATACCGTCTGTGATTTCATATGTGACTACAGGTCGAACCAAAATAAAATGCCTTTTCTTAGTAGGTGTGATCCGTTGGATATAGATCCCACTTTTCCATTTTTTCGATTCTGTTTTTCCCACTCCTGGGGGTATCAAGATGCCACTATGTCGGGCTATCTTATCTATCTCTCCAGGAAAATAGATATCCCCGGAAAAGATTTTGAGTTCGATTTTTTTTTTTTGTCTCTCCACCCGGACCAAGCCGCCGACTCGGCTTCTTATATTTAAAGAGATTCGTGTATCTAGTCCAATGATACTATTGTTCCGCACCATTATGGAAGAAGATCCGGGCAAAATATGCACTTCTTCGGGAATGAAAAAAAACCGATCTACTGTCATTTGATATTTTGGCTTAAATTCTTTAACTCCTCGATACTCGACCAAATCCTCTTTTTTGACAAGTGAATGCGCCTCTACAGTCCCATATTTAGTAATCCCCGAGCTGTTTCTTCTGTATCGGGGATCATCAAAATAAGCAAGAATACTATTTCTACGGAAAATTCCATTTATGGGTATTTGTATTTCAATCGAGCTACCGGAATCGGAATGGGGCGGTTGTTCTTTCTCTCGTTCTCGAATTGATTGGAATGGAATAATGAATCTATTTCTTCGCCTCTTTGCTAATAAATAGGAATTCTCGAGGAGAATAGCAGGGTATATGAGATTACAATGACCAGTCCATATGATTCGATTAAGTTCTGAATAATTAGGAATCCCGCCTTCTTTTTTATCAGAAAGAGAAAGATCCGAGCAGAAGAGTTTATGTCTCACTTGATCATTAGTCAGAGGGAGACTCGAAATATATTTTCGTTCGACAGAAATAGAATGCGCGTTTATTTGATCTTGATCCTTGTGGAGCGAAAAGGGAACTATACTAGATTCGCACGAACCTCCTGATAATACCCATAAATGACTTGTTTTTGGTAAGAGATGAACATTGCCATATGTAAATTCCGGTGCATGGTATACATCAGTACTCCAGTGCATTTCTCCTTCTGAATCCGAATAAATATGTTTTCGAACCCTCTCTTTAAAATTTAAAGTGTATGCTCCCGCGCGAATTTCAGCAATCACTTGTTCTGATTCTACGTGTTGATTATTTTGAACTAAAAGAAAACTTTTTGGTGGAATATTCACGT